GCTCAATGGATTGACGTAATTTTTCTACGGTGTGTACATTTCCATAATGATGGTGTTTTTCCAAAATCAAACTTTCTTGTTCAACATCTTGCACTAGCCATCCTTTAGACGGTATTGTTAAAAGATCATCAATTCCTAATGAAATGGATGTAACAGTCGCTTGCTCAAAACCCAGAGCCTTGACTTGATCCAGGATGTGTGATGTATATGCCATGCCAAAGTGATCTATTAATCGTCTAATAAGTTGTTTCATGGCAGTTGCATCTATCACTTTATTTTGAAAGACCAGATTAGTCCGTTCTGTCATAAGTACCTCCATATTCTGATGAGTGGGATTCGACAATGAATGAGTTTGATTGAGTAGTGATTGAAAAACTTCCTTTTTCCTTTTCTCGATCTGAATTTGCGTAGAAATTCAAGAAGTATGATCCGAGTTGACTCTGAGCGAACCGAATTGCACTGCTATCATAGAGTTACTTAGCTTTGATACAATCTGATTCTGATTAAGTACCATATCAACAGGCTCGAGAAAATCCTTGTATAGCTTCTTCAATTTCTCGATAAAAAAAAATATGACCAACCGTAGTTCGAATGTATATAGAAAGAATTTCTTTTTTTACACTTCTGACTATTAGGTTTTGCCCATAAATCTCATGATAGGTACCCAACGATTCATAGTGAACTTCGATAGGAACCTCGCTTGAAGCAATAATACGTTGATCTACTTGCCACCTGAACCAGAGAGGACTATCTAAATGGATTTTTTTCTGACGATAAGCCCCGATTGCATCATAGGAATTCGAAAAAAAGGGCTCTTTCATACTCATATACTTAGAATTTTGATCATCAATGCTTTCATTTTGAGACTTTCTCAGAGTCCATGGATTATATCTATTTGCACAAATACCTCGACGATTTCCACTCGTTAATACATAGAGTCCTATAAGCATATCTTGGGTTGGTACAGAAATAGGATCCCCAATAGTTGGAGACAAAAGATTCGTATGAGAAAACATAAGTAAACGAGCCTCCGCTTGAGCCTCCAAGGATAGGGGTAGATGAACAGCCATTTGATCTCCATCAAAGTCTGCATTGAATCCCTTACAAACTAATGGATGTAAACAAATAGCACGTCCTTCCACTAAAATGGGTTGAAATGCCTGGATGCCTAATCTATGCAGAGTAGGTGCTCGATTTAACAATACAGGATGCCCCTGCATAACTTCTTGAAGTATTTCCCATACAATCGGATCTTTTTCCTGAATTTGACTCTTAGCACCTTGTAGGCTCAAAGCAAGATGTTGTCTAATTAGACCACGAATTACAAATGTCTGGAAAAGTTCTATTGCGATTTCACGAGGCAATCCACATTGATGTAATGAAAGTGAGGGGCCTACAACAATGACGGAACGACCTGAATAATCAACCCGTTTGCCAAGCAGAGTCTGACGAAATCTTCCTTCTTTCCCTTGAATTAGATCTGTAAATGACTTGTAAACTTTATTATACCTATCCTTGATTGGTTGTCCGCGGATTCCATTATTAAAAAGTGCATCTACGGCTTCTTGTACCGATATCTGCTGACCTCTTACTAATGCCAATGGCGTATATTCCCCTTCTTTCATTTTTTTGAGTGTCTTTGTAAGAGTGTTGTTCCGATAGAGAACTTTTTTATAGAGTTCATTAATATCCGAGCTGGTGAATTTACCTCCATCGATCGGAATCATTGGTCTCAATTCGGGAGGAATAACTGGTAATAGACACAAAACCATCCATTCTGGTTCTAGATTTGTTTGAAGGAAATACTTAGCTAATTGGATGCGTCTAACCAAAAAATCTTTTCTTCTGCGAACCTGTTGGGCTTTCCATTCCTTCATTTCCTTCATTGTGAGACATTCTTCCTCCAACTCTTTCCATTCCGCCAATGAAGAATCTATCATAGTTCGCAAATCCAAATTGGCTAATTGTTCGCGGATAGCGCTTGCTCCAGTAGATATTTCTCGATTTCGAAAGGTCTCGAAGCCCTTGCCAAAAAAGCGCGGGATGCCGTCTGTCCAAGATTGGATTTGATATTCGAAGAAACCTCGTAACCGTAAAAAAGTAGGTTTTGTCGAGATGGGCCTAGCAAAAGAAAAATTGGGATAGGATCCGATCGTATAGGATCTCCCCCCTCAAAACCGGACGTGAGAGTTTCCTCTCATCCGGCTCAAGTAGTTCCAGAAAGGAGTTCTCGCTTTGAAATTCTAGAAAATCCACAAAAAAAGATCTACTCCTTACTCAAGTTCTTTCTCATTGAATGAAAACCTAGCACTCTTTCATTCTTTCAATTTTCTGAATGCTTTTTTCAATTCAATTAGGATAAAAATGAAAGGTGAAATTTTTGAGTAGTCTACCCCCCGTCAAAGGATGAATTCTTCTAAAAAAAGGAGCAATTCCCTGGAAGGGATTTACTTGTCTATGTATTGTTCTATTTGATCCTTTAGGTCACAACCTTACCTCGATGGTTATACTAGGATGCCCTTAAAGCCTATATGCGATGAATAGACTCTTCTAACCATGATCTATTTGCTCTTTGCTTATCATTTTTTTTTTCGAAATGAAAATGAATAGGTAAGTCCACAAAAGAAGTTTTTTTACGAGGTCAAACGAGAAATTCAAATTTCTTTGTTATGAAATCAACCATGGACCAATTCCCCTTTTATTTAGGAGTATTGAATACGCCTATAATTCTGAGCTTCATCTTATTCTTATCAAAAGCCATGTCAGAGCCAGGGCATCTCAATTGGATTGAATGAGATGACAGTTTCCTATTCCAAATCTGTAAAATCAGAATTTCGATCAAATCACACATCGCAGTATACTAGGCCTTCTAATTTTATAAGAGGTTTATCTAAAAAATTCGCGATATAACTAGGAACACGTTTTAAATACCACACATGAGTTACTGGGCACGCCAAGTTTATATAGCCCATTTGAGACCTTCGTATTCGAGAATCAATCAATTCGACTCCACATTTTTCACAAAATTGCGGGTATTCTTTGTCCTCTTCGATTCCTCGATAATTTCCACAAGCACAAAAGCCACTTTTTATGGGCCCAAAAATTCTTTCACAAAATAGCCCATCTTTTTCTGGTTTATTGGTTTTGTGGTTTAAAAGCTTGGGTTTTGTCACCTCTCCAACTATCTCTCCATTAGGTAGGATTTTAGTGGCCCAAGCACGTATTTGTTCGGGAGAAACTAAGCCAATTCGGAGTTGTTGATGTTTATACTTATCGATCATAGAAAAAAAATGGGAATTTATTCCGATTAAACTTCCAACCTATTAATCTGGAAGTTCTTCTCAGAAAGAAGAAAATGATTCAGTTCCAGAGCCAAAGATCGTAGTTCTCGAACGAGCAATCGAAAAGTTTCCGGAGCATCTTCGGGATTCGGTTTCGGCATTGTTCCTCCAATCAGTATAGTACCAAATATTTCCTCGCGAGCTCTAATATGATCCGATTTATAAGTAAGCATCTCTTGTAAAATATGAGCAACACCAAATCCTTCTAGAGCCCAAACTTCCATTTCTCCTACCCGTTGCCCTCCTTGCTTGGACCTTCCTCTAACGGGTTGTTGGGTAATAGGCGAATAAGGTCCCTGAGAACGTGCATGGATTTTATCATCAACTTGATGAATTAATTTCAAAATATAAGGATTTCCTATTAGAACAGGTTGTTCAAAAGGATCGCCCGTTCTTCCATCCAAGAGTCTGCTCTTTCCCGGATACTCGGGTTCAAATATCCATGGATTTGCTGTTTGTTTACTGGCCTCATATAATTCAGAAAACACTAGTTTTCGCGAAGCCTCTTGTTCATATCTCTCATCAAAGGGTGCTATTCGATAATGTCTGTCTAGCAGACTGCCTGCTAACCCGAGCGAACATTCAAATATCTGGCCTACATTCATTCGTGAAGGTACTCCTAATGGGTTAAAGACCATATCAACAGGTCTTCCATCTTGGAAATAAGGCATATCTTGTCTAGGTAAAATTTTGGAAATTATACCTTTATTTCCATGTCTTCCAGCTACTTTATCGCCTACTTTGATTTCACGTTTTTGTAAAATATATACACGAATCTTTTCTGGCTTAGAACGAGAACCCTCCCTCTTCGGGATCCATCTCACATCAATAACTCGACCCTTACCACCTATAGGTAGTTTTAAACAAGTTTCTTTCGAAGTGTCTATCTGACCAGCTATGGATTGGACAAATCGATCATCTCGGGCATAAGATGATTCCAGCTGGGGTGTCAATTTGCCTACCAAAATATCACCTGTATTGACCCATGATCCCAACATCACAATTCCATTTTTGTCTAAATTGCGAAGTAAATGGGCTTCTAAATGCGGTATTTCGTTCGTCACCCTTTCAGGTCCTTGACTTGTCACATCAATCTTAATTTCATATTTACGTATGTGAAAAGAAGTAAAAATATCGCCATATACAAGACGCTCACTAATGAGTACTGCATCCTCAAAATTATAACCTTCCCATGGCATATAAGCTACTAATACGTTTTTTCCCAAAGCGAGTTCGCCACCAACTGTAGCGGCAGCATCCGCTAGAATTTGTCCTTTTTTAATGCATTTACCCGGCGTCATTCGGGTTTTTTGATCTATACAAGTATTTTTGTTGGAACCTTGATACCTAATTAATGGAATGGTTCGAGTATACCCATTCCCAGAAAAAACGATCTTGGCATTCTCGGTCGAAATTATTTTTCCCTCATGTTCAGCTAGTGCGAGGCCCCCTGAATCTAGAGCCACTTGGCGTTCCAACCCAGTTCCAACAATGCACTTCTCGGACTGAGAAAGAGGAACTGCTTGGCGTTGCATATTAGAACTCATTAAAGCTCGAGTCGCATCATTATGCTCGATAAATGGAATGAGGGAAGCTCCAATAGAAAAATATTGGAAGGGCAAAATACTTCGAAGATGAACCTGTTCCCATGCAATAGTCAGGAATTCTTGACGGTATCGAGCTGGAACAAGTTGTTCTTCCTGAATACAAGAATTTAAGGCCAAAGAATGTACTGTCGATACCATATAGTATTCATCCCGGCTTGGTGATAAATAAAGCATCTGTAACTTTTTTGATCTCGCATAAATTTCATAAAATGGGCTTTCTAGAGAACCCCCAATACCAATTCTTGCATGAATTGCTAAGGATCCAATAAGTCCAACATGGATTCCTTCAGATGTGTCAATTGGGCAAATTCGCCCATAGTAAGTAGGATGTATATCTCGTAGTTTAACACTCGCAGTTCGCCCTGTCAATCCCCGAGGGCCCAAAGAACTCCATTTTCTTCCATGAACGATTGGTGTCAATGGATTAGTTTGATCCAAAACTTGAGATAATGGATTGAAACCGAAAAAAGATTCATAAGTGGTTGTTAATGGAGTTGAAGTTATCAAATTCTGAGGAGTCGGTTTGAACTCCTGTTTCATTCCTCGCAATATTCTTTGTCGAATCACACTTTGTAAACGAACCAGAGCTAATCCAAATTGATCTTGTAAAAGATCTCCTACAGAACGAATACGTTTATTTTTCAAATCATTCATATCGTCAAGTATGCCCATTCCAAATTTCATTCCAATCAAATGATCTGTAGCTGCTAATATATCTCGTGGTAACAAAAATGTATTGTTTTGAGGTATATCAAGGTTCAGTCTGCGGTTCATATTTCGTCGACCAATCTTTCCTAATTCGCATCTTTGTCGAAAGAATTTTTTTTGTAATGACTTACATAAGGATTCAACCGAGCCTCCATCGACACAAACAAATTTTTGATAAAACTCTAAAATCGCATTTTCCTTTGACCCAATTTTTTCTTTTTCTTTATCATTCAAGAAAGATAAGAAAATTTCGGGGTAGCAAACATTCTCGAGAATTTCTCTTAGATTTAAACCCATCGCTGATAGTAGAACTAGAATAGAGATTTTCTGTTTCCTACTCACACGAGCCCATATCCGTGCTTTTCTATCAATCTTTAATTCTAATCTGCCTCCCCAATCTGATATTATGGTGCCGGTATAGACCGAAATTCCGTTATGATCTAATTTTGACCGGTAATAAATACCAGGGCTTTGGAGTATTTGATTGATCACAATTCTGTATATTCCATTTACTATAAAAGTTCCCACGGAATTCATTAGAGGAATGTTTCCAATACAAATTGTTTGTTCTAGCATATTCCTACTGGTTTTCAATACTGCGGATACATATAATTCAGAAGAATATGTAAGTGAATCATATACAGCCTCTCTTTCTTTTATCAAGGGTTCTACCAATTGATAGCTTTCCCCCAATAATTGAAATTCAATTTCTTGATCTGTAGATTCAATCTTTGGAAATTTAGAAAGTTCTTCGGCCAAGCCCTGATCAATGAACCTACAAAATCCTTCAAATTGTATTTGATTAAACCCAGGTATTATAGACAGTCCCTGATTTTCATGTTGGAGCATGTGAAAATGATTTCCTATTTCTCAAAAATCCCATTATTGGTTCAGTCTTCATCCCATCATATAGATCGACTTAGGACAAATGGAATTTAGATTCTGTTTATTGAATAGAATAACATAAAATTTGAATCAACTACATATATCAAATGGATGAAATACATAGGAACGTGAGAGGAAAGCGATCTTTCTCCTCCAATTTGCAATTTGTCATAAAAAAAAATGAAAGGAATTGAGAAAACATTCTTGGAAACAAAATTCTGATTTATGGAATTTTGCAAAGAATCTCAAAACAAATCTCAAAACAAAGAGATTCTTTTTCGAACATTATTATGATATTCGTGGATACCGGAAAAGAAATCTATTCGGAATTTGATCTCTTCATTGAGATAAAGAAAAAAAATAAGAAACTCTCTCTCTTTTTTTTTTCTTTTTTCTTTACTTACCCCATTTGCCCCATTTGGTGGAGTCCGCTGTAAAAAAAGAATTTGACAAGAAAAGAGAGACTTTTTTACTTATTCATTTTTTTACCGATTATTAACTATTCGTATGAGTAGAATTTTTATTAGTACAAATACGATTGTTTGTTGTTTCTAAGGTGACTCTATTTATTAAACACGTGCAGATATAGCTATCTATCTCTTCACTCTTTTCTTTTTATTGCAGATCGATTCGGAACAGCATGGTCGGTGTTCTATTTTGAATTTCTATTCAATGAAAAACAAGAATTTCTGAGAATTACCTATAGACATCATATACACAGAGATACCCGATTCTATATCTGTGTAATTTCTGTTCTGGTTCCGGCGTTTCCATAGACTCATAATTTTTCTTAGAATTCAATTTGAAAAAAATGGAAATTAAGAAAGATTTCTTTTTCTTATGTCATTCGGGAAAGAGAATGGTAGATAAAACTTTCAGAATTGCTAAAGACTTCGCAGTCAAGCCAATAGTGAATGGTTCAAATTCCTCAGAAATTGGGGATTTTGTGGCTGAAATGAAAGTCTACATTCTCTTTTTAAATAGAAAGGGGTTTCGGTATTCTGCCTTCTCAGGTACTATGAGAATCCCTACAAGAGAGGGAGCCAATCAAAAAAAGTTTGAGTAAGAGAATTAAAAACGCGAAATTCAAGATGCAAATAGGAGAACCAAGAAAAAGTTAAGTAATTCGCCCAAAATTGGGGAGTAAGATCTTTCTCTATTTTGTATCGTTTTGGCGGCATGGCCGAGTGGTAAGGCGGAGGACTGCAAATCCTTCTTTCCCCAGTTCGAATCCGGGTGTCGCCTATTCAACAAAGGAAGTCAAATCCCTTATGGACTGATATAACTCTCCCCCAATTTTGATTTTTCCCGAGCAGAAAGAAAGGAAAAGAACTTTTGATACGTGCTTGATTTTGAGCATCTGGGCAGATTCTCAAACGGTAAAAAAGTCATCAAATGGAAAATCAAAAAGAACTAGAGGTAGGTGATAGATATTGATTTATCTTGATTATCGCATTTTTATGACCCTTGTTATTTTCTAAATTAGAAAGGTAGAATAGGTAGTATTATTAGTCTACATCTTTTTAGACTTATCTTTCTTATACTTATCTTCTATTCTTATATCTTATATATACTAGTATTATAGCAGTTAAGTAGTAAGAACACGAAAAATCATAATCATACTAAAGGGATAGGAAGTTGTTAGATTTCTTGTATTGGCTCATTAAATGAATAGTCTGAGCTAAGAATAGAATCCTTTTTTTTTACTCTGCACCATTGATTTCACTATCATTAGTAAACAATAATGAAATCATTTCTTCATTTTCATATAGATAGGAGACCTAATTCACATGGATATAGTAAGTCTTGCTTGGGCTGCTTTAATGGTAGTCTTTACGTTTTCTCTTTCACTCGTAGTATGGGGAAGAAGTGGACTATAGAAGTATTACTACTTAATTCAGTTGAGGAATCAATCAAAAAAAATTGTAGATTAATCTATATTAAGATCAAGCCTATATCCTTTGACTTTTTTTGCATTTTATACATTACAAAAATACTAATCTAATAGATACTATGGTAGAAAGAGACAGAAATTCCTTTCTACCATATTCAAAAATCTTAACTGAAATGCGCAAGTTAGAATCAAGAACCTAAGATTTTTGAAGCGAAATTGAAATTCTTTTTTTCGATTTTTCAAACATTGTTAACAAACTAAGAAGTAGAGTTTCATTCAGCTTAAGCATTTTGGCTGACCGTTTTCACGTATATTATAAGTAAAAAAGCAGTAGGAACTAGAATGAAAAGTGCAGTAGCAATAAATGCGAGAATATTGACTTCCATAATCTCATACCCCTTTACTTCCCAATAATTAGGGGATTTTATCCCATAGAGATGATCATTCCCTGTAAATTCAATGGGATGAATTCCATCTCAATGATATTGAATTGGATCGATATCATGAATAACAATATATGAGCTATCAAATCGATTTGTCGTCGCGAATTGAATAGTATAACATAGGAAAATGTTTTTTCCATACTGAACTGATCCAGAATTTTTTTTTCATTGTTTTTTTAGTACTACGATCCATATATTAAAAGTTCAATCTGGAGTTTAATTGAATGAGGTAAATGGTTTCAAATCAAAAAGAGTTCCTTAGTCTTAATCATTGCGAGTACTAAAAATCGTAGCCAGAAGGTGAAAGAAGTTTCATCTAAAAAAAAAGTCTTTTCTCAGGCTAATTGGAAACTCAAATTCCATTTTCTATTGGACAAGAATTCAAGTTGGATATGTGTTCCTCAGAAACATATGGCATTCCATTTTATTAGATATTAGATAGACGCGAGAAATTAAAAAACGAAACCCAGTACGACATCTCGTGGAATCCTGAATAGGAGGTTCCCAATCATTGTACTAGTACTAATACACATTTTCTCTCTCCCATCTATTGCGAATAGTCAAAGTAATCAAAATCTTTCGATTTTTTGAATAGTCATTCCCGATAAAAGCTAGAACCTATAATGGGACATAGAATGCATTACAGACGCATAATCATTACGCTTCAACCGTCTTATTCTATTCCACCTTTTTAAAAGAAAAGAACTTAAATCAAAATACTAAATAGCATGGCGATACCCTTATACAAAACATCTACCCCGAGGAGAGCCATAGACAAAGCCAAATCCAATCCACGAAACAAATTGATCTATGGACAGCGTCGTTGTGATAAAGGGCGTAATGCTAGAGGAATCATTACCGCAAGACATAGAGGTGGAGGTCATAAGCGTCTATACCGTAAAATCGATTTTCGACGGAATGAAAAAAACATATATGGGAAAATCGTAACAATAGAATCTGACCCTAATCGAAATGCAGACATTTGTCTCATACACTATGAACAGGGTCAGAAGAGATATATTCTACAACCAAGGGGGGCTAAAATTGGCGATATCATTGTTTCCGGTACAAAGATTCCTATAAAAATGGGAAATGCACTACTTTTGACGGATATGCCCTTAGGCACAGCCATCCATAATATAGAAATAACACTGGGAAAGGGTGGACAATTAGCTAGAGCAGCGGGTGCTGTAGCGAAATTGATTGCAAAAGAGGGGAAATCGGCCACAGTCAAATTACCTTCTGGGGAGGTCCGTTTGATATCCCAAAACTGTTCAGCGACAGTCGGACAAGTGGGAAATGTTGGAGTAACCCTGAAAAGTTTGGGTAAGGCCGGATCTAAGCGTTGGCTAGGGAAACGTCCTGTAGTAAGAGGAGTAGTTATGAATCCAATAGACCACCCCCATGGAGGTGGTGAAGGGAAGACTCCAATTGGTAGAAAAAAACCAACAACACCTTGGGGTTATCCTGCACTCGGAAAACGAACTCGAAAAAGAAATAGATATAGTGATAGTTTGATTCTTCGTCGCCGTAGCAAATAGAAGAGAAAATAGAATAAGTTTCTTCGTCTTTAGAAAACAAAAATTAGGAGTCATTAACTATGCGTCCAATAAAAAAAAATCCTTTTGTATCGAAGCATTTATTAAGCCAAATTGAAAAGCTTAATACAAAAGAAGAAAAAGAAATAATAGTCACTTGGTCCCGAGCCTCCACAATTCTACCTATAATGATTGGTCATACTATTGCCATCTACAATGGAAAGGACCATTTGCCTGTCTATATAACAATTGATATGGTAGGCCACAAACTGGGGGAATTTGCGCCTACTCGAAATTTCCAGAAACATGGAAAAAGAAAGGATAAAAGAGCTCGTCGTCGATAAATTTTGATGCTTATACCTTATACTTAGATTAGTGAGAGGTCATTTTTATGAAAAAAAAAAAAAAGAAAATATATGGTGGAATATCTGCTTCTGCTTCAGGTCACCATATCCCTATGTCTGCTCATAAAGCGCGAAGAGTCATTGATCAAATTCGTGGACGTTCCTACGAGGAAGCACTTATGATACTTCAATTCATGCCTTATCAACGAGCATGTTATCCAATTTGGAAATTGGTCTCTTCGGCAGCAGCAAATGCTTGTCATAATATGGGTCACAATAAAGGTGATTTAATGATTGATAAAATTGAAGTCAACGAGGGAATTACCATAAAAAAATTAAAACCTACAGCTAAAGGCTGTAGTTGTCTGATAAAAAGATCAACTTGTCATATAACTGTTAAATTACATAATCTAAGAATGCCATTGGAGTCAGAGAAACTTCAAAAATTTCAAGAAATGGAACAAAGGGAAGGAATTGAGAAAATAAAGGATGAAATTGATAAAATGGGAAGGATGGGAGGCTAATATGGGACAAAAAATAAATCCACTTGGGTTCAGACTTGGTACAACTCAAGATCATTATTCTATTTGGTTTGCACAACCAAAAAATTATTCTGAAGGTCTACAAGAAGATCAAAAAATACGCAATTATATAACGAATTATGCACAACAAAAAATGAAAAATTCGTCCAATGTCAATGAAATTGGAATTGCACGTATAGAAATAAAAAAACCAACTGATCTAATTAAGATCATAATCTATATGGGATTCTCAACGCCATTAACAGAAAATGGAGGAATTGAAGAACTACAGATGAATATCCAAAAAGACTTAATTTTTGTGAACCGAAAACTTAACATTGCTATTACAAAAATCAAAAAGCCGTACGGAAACGCTACTATTCTTGCACAATTTATAGCACTACAATTAAAGAATAGAATCCGGTTTCGAAAAGCACTGAAAGAAGCTATTAAATTAAGCAAGAAAAGAACTAATACAAAAGGAATTAAAATACAAATTGCAGGTCGTCTTGACGGCAAAGAAATTGCACGTATCCAATGGATCAGAAGGGGTAGGGTTCCCCTACAAACCATTCGAGCTAAAATAGATTATTGCGCCTATACAGTTAGAACTATCTATGGCGTATTAGGTATAAAAATTTGGATCTTTTTAGGTGAAGAAGACTAAGGCCTTTTTATCTTTTCGTTGACTTCAACAACGACATAGAAGAAAAATGAGAAATTTTTTCTATTCTATAATTCTATTAAATTAAGATTCTATGGAATCTATTAAACCGAAAGTCAAAGAAATAAGGATTAATTCCAATTTTTATTTTTACTTAAATCCCTTCAAAAAACTATCTATATATATACCTTTTTGAAATTGATTAAAATTCTATAAGAGTAAATAAAAATTCAATTGACCCCCCATAATTTGCTATGCTTAGTGTGTGACTCGTCGTTTTTGTTAGGGTTTCCAATCACTAACTAACTGATAACTAACTCATCACTTCACATTATCTGGATCCACAGAAACAGTCAAGAGAGGACGATCCTATCATTGCAGCAACTAAAATCTTTTTAGCTTTTAGCATAGAACAAAAAAAAGAAATATAAACCAATTTATGATTTATGAGTTGTAAAGCAAAATAGAGAGGATACGGATAAAGGAAAGGATGATAGAAAGAAAAAAAATCTTTTAATGAAATAGGATTTCAATATGTAAGGTCTATGAATCACCTAAAAAAAGCAGTGTAATAGAGCATCAATACTGATTATTTTGAACTATGTTCATTCATAGAAAAAAAAATGAAGAGCCTGGGGTTAATAAAGACTAAGAAGGTTGACTCAAGAATAAATCGCATGACGAGCTCCGTTGTAGAATTCAGACCTAAGCATTAATCAAGAAGAAATGGGAACGATGGAACCTGTGAATAGAGAAGATTCTATTCAATGAAAAAAGAATCCTCAATATTCATTGGGTGGGATGGCGAAATGAAGCAGAAACCAATTCATCTACTATAAGAAGTCACGAGCTAACTGTACAACTGAAATAGAGAAAGAAAGAGCTAATATTCGCCCGCGAAGGTCTTATTCTGTTGGATTGCTACAAAAGAAGTGATCTGATACAATTAAAGAAAAGAGAGACGAAACAATTTTTTTAGTGAAGTTAGAAGTCATAAAAAAACGAATTCAAACTATCAAACAAAAAATCTCGTTCTTTTTTGAGTCTATTATTAAATACTTAATTAATATTAAATAATTAAATTAATATTAAACTTAATTAAATATTAGTTTCAATTCTTTCATTCGTGAGGAGCCGTATGAGAAGAAACTCTCATGTCCGATTCTGTAGTAGAGATGGAATTGCGAAAGAAACATCAACTATAACCCCAAAAGAACTAGATTCCGTAAACAACATAGAGGAAGAATGAAGGGAATATCTTCTCGAGGTAATCATATTTATTTCGGGAAATATGCCCTTCAAGCACTTGAACCCGCTTGGATCACATCAAGACAAATAGAAGCAGGTCGACGAGCAATGATACGAAATGCACGTCGTGGTACAAAAATATGGATACGCATATTTCCAGACAAGTCAGTTACAGTAAGATCGACCGAAACACGTATGGGTTCAGGGAAAGGATCCCCCGAATATTGGGTAGCTGTTGTCAAACCAGGTCGAATACTTTATGAAATAAGCGGAGTAGCAGAAAAGATAGCCAGAAAGGCTATGTCAATAGCGGCATCCAAAATGCCTATACGAACTCAATTCATTATTTCAGAATAGAAATATAGAACCAAAAAAAATAGATCTTTGGGCAAACAAGCCTCTTTTGGACAAACAATATTTCTTTCTTTTTTCCCCTTTGCATAAAAACCTATGATTCAACCTCAAACGTATTTGAATGTAACAGATAACAGCGGGGCTCGAAAATTAATGTGTATTCGAATCATAGGAGTTAGCAATCGTCGATATGCTCTTATTGGTGACGTTATTGTTGCTGTGATCAAAGAAGCAATACCAAATATGCCATTAAAAAGATCAGAAGTGGTCCGAGCGGTAATTGTACGTACCCGTAAAGAAATCAAGCGCGACACCGGTATGATAATACGGTATGATGACAATGCTGCAGTTATCATTGATCAAAAAGGAAATCCAAAAGGAAGTCGTGTTTTTGGCACGATCACCTGGGAGTTGAGACAATTAAAGTTTACTAAAATAGTTTCATTAGCTCCCGAGGTATTATAAGATAAGACCATGATATAGTATAGTAGGATATTCAAAGAAACTCAATTAAGAAATTAATAACAAAATAACATAGATTGTGTATCAGGTATATACCTTCATTTTTCATTTTGAACTTGATTCATAAAAAGAAGAAAGTCAAAAAACTAGGTTAAAATTAGGAAACACTACAAAATGGAGTTCATTATGGGTAAGGACACTATTGCCGATATACTAACCTTGATACGAAATGCGGACATGAATCGAAAAAGAACGGTTCGAATACCCTGTACTAACATCATCGAAAACATTGTTAAAATACTACTAGACGAAGGGTTCATCGAAAACTCGAGAAAATATCAGGGAAAAAAGAGACCATTTTTGCTTCTAACTCTGCGACATAGAAGGAATAGGAAAGGACCTTCTAGAACGAGTTTCAACTTGAAACGAATCAGTCGACCTGGTGTACGAATCTATTCTAACTATCAACGAATTCCTAGAGTTCTAGGTGGAATCGGAATTGTAATCCTTTCTACGTCTCTCGGTATAATGACAGACCGAGAGGCTCGACTACGTAAAATTGGAGGAGAAATTTTATGTTATATATGGTAATCCTTGGAATATGCGCATTGAATCGGAAACTTACTTTTTGTCAAAAAAATGGGTCGAGCGGACTATGGAATATTTTCCCCAGTCTATTAGTATTTTAAGGAAAGGAGGGTTTTTTTAGAATGGCAGACGAGAAAATCATTCACGAAGGGCTGATTACTGAAGAACTTTCGAACGGTATGTATCGAGTAGATTTAGGAAATCAAAATTTGGTTCTGGGCTATCTTTCAGGAAAGATTCGGCGTAATTTTATACTGGTTCTACCGGGACATAGGGTAAAAATAGAGATAAGTTCTTATGATTCAACGAAAGGACGCATAATTTATAGAATCGACAATAAGAAGTCAAAGAAGAAGGAGGAGTCAAACAAGAAGAACTTAAACACTAAGAAGTCAAAGAACAA